ATCCCTTCTCTATAATCTCTTCTCTATAATCTCTTAGCGTAAAATTGTCGCTAGAGATTTGGGCGGGCCTTTACAAAGATTTATTGTAATAATATAATAAAATATAAATTCTCTAAAAAAAATCAAGGTGACACGGGTAGTTGCGAAAAATCTTTCTTTTGACTATAATATTAATCATCAAAGGAATCAAAAAATAGACGTGACAATGGGGCGTAGCCGAGTGGTAAGGCGACGGGTTTTGGTCCCGGTAATCGAAGGTTCGATCCCTTTCGTCCCACAGGCCTATGTTACAATTATTTCAAATCAAAGGCCTTTTCGACGCCGATATGTAATTCTTTCAACAATTTGGGTAAATCGTTCCAATTTTTCATTGAGATAATGGATATTTTTTATTCATTATTTATTTTTATGCTATTTATTCAAAATTGTTTAACAAAACAAGCAGGAGGGCTATGAATTCATCTGGGAAGAAAGACGTGGCACCTAAGTGCCCCTGTTACTACATGTCGTACCTATCTTTCGGCAAATCGGCCGAAAGATTGTTATAGTTTTGACTACAACCCTAAAAAGAAAAATAGTAAAAAGGGGAATGGGATAAATGGGAAGAGGTTTCCCGAGTTGGAAAAGGAAAGTCTTTTTCCACAAACAGACGAAACTGGGCGAAAATTGCTTTCTGCTCGGAACAAAGCACGAACCGGCGCTCACGTGCCCCCACGGCAAAAAATGCCATGGGTACAAGCACTCGTACAATAAGGGTCATTGCGAGACTTGTAAGATTTTTTTGGAAGCCTTCCAATCGGGAAGTGGGGCAGGCGAAAGGTGGATCAATCAAAAGATCCAGCGCTTCTCAAAAAATTGGAAGGCGCTGGAGGCCTTCCAAGAGAACATAAAACCCCTCTTAAAGGAGGCCGCACAAAAACCAAAAACCGAGCTCAATGCTTGGAACCTTGGATTTTGGCACGGAGCGTTCCTGCGGTTGCAAAGGCTAAGTCCCGAGGATTGAGAAAATGATTCTCTAAATGAATCAAGCCTATGGTTCATAGAAAAAATCTTCCAGTCGAAGATTTATTCGAAAAAACAGACATTATTATGTCTATGTACCGACTGAACCAATGACTAGTCATGATTCCATAATTGAATCAGTTCCATAAGGGGTTCCAAATTAGAGGAATGTTATGGTTAAACTTCGTTTAAAACGCTGTGGTAGAAAGCAACGTGCGACTTATCGCATCGTTGCAATTGATGTTCGCTCCCGAAGAGAAGGAAGAGATCTTCGGAAAGTGGGTTTTTATGATCCGATAAAGAATCAAACGTATTTAAACGTTCCTGCTATTCTATATTTTCTTGAAAGGGGTGCTCAGCCTACAGAAACTGTTCGGGACATTTTAAAGCAGTCGGAGGTTTTTAACGAACTTTGCCCCAATCAAATAAAATTGAATTAATTTAAGGAAATAAGGGGGGTATATGCTACCCCTTTCTAGAACTTTTCTTTATTTTGTTTATTTATTGATTGACTAAATTCGAGATTTTTTTCGACTTCTTATTTTTTCTTCTCCTAGCTAAACTTTTTTGTATCTATGGAGTGCCAATCTAACTCAAGTCCTTATTTTTTGGAATATTTTTCAACCGAATTTCTTATCTTTTTTCATTATATCCTTTTCTTAACCTTTATATTGACAACAATGCATTGACGAAATATAATGCAGCGTGATAAAGGGATCTCTTTATTTATAACGGGATCTCTTTATTTCCGTCTCATTAGTTTGGTTTTTGCCTTACTTTAGTCAAAATTAAGGGGTTCGTTGGATGCGCTTTGATAGACGCATTTTTGCTTGAAAACGTGAATAACAATGACATAAGGAAGGATCTATCATTATTTCTGGTTTTTCTGTTATCGGAAAATTTTCATATGAGTTATTACATTTTCTGTTCTTAATCGATTCGAAAATGGGTTTTTATGCTTTGATTCGCTCGTCGAATCATTTTTTTCATTCTGATTATATCTACATACTTTTTTCTTCTCTTCGGGTTGCTAACTCAACGGTAGAGTACTCGGCTTTTAAGTGCGACTCGGATCTTTTACACATTTAGATGAAGCGATGAATTCATCCATACCATCGGTAAAGTTTGGAAGACCACGACTGATCCTAAAAGGGAATGAATGGAAAAAATAGCATGTCGTAGCAACCAAGAGTTCTGAGAATTTTTGCTTCTTTCCCGATCGGGACAAAACTTTGTTTAACTTATTGGAAGGGAGTCAAATGGATTCAATTTCAAGTTGGGTCGAATGAATAAATGGATAGAGCCCTCTGGCTTCAATTAATTTAATTAAATTATAAGGAACGAAAAAGCAACGAGCTCCTATTCTTAATTTGAATGATTACCCGATCTAATTAGACGTTAAAAATATATTAGTGCCTGAATACGGGTAAGGGCTTATCCGAGAAGCGGATTCTTTATTTTTTCATGAATCCTAAATATTAGCATTCTCCATTCCAGAATGGAGCTGTGTGCGTATAAGAAAGAGTAGATTGATAACAAAATTTCCAAAATCAAAAGAGCGATTGGGTTGAAAAAATAAAGGATTTCTAAACATCTTGTTATCCTAGAACGAATATAAACGACTTCAAGAAAATGGAAAAAGAGAGGATCGCGAATCCGTTGATAAGTTTACCCGTATCCGAGGTATCGCTTCCTTAATCTTACTCGAAAAATACCTTGTTTTGACTGTATCGCACTCTGTATCATTTGATAACTCCCAAAATCCTCTACCTTTGGTTCAAATAGCATTGAAAATGGAGGAATTTCAAAGCTCTTTAGAGCTCGATAGATTTCAACAACACGACTTCTTATATCCACTTATCTTTCAAGAGTATATTTATGCACTTGCTCATGATCATGGTTTACCAAGATGCATTTTGTTGAAAAATGCAGGTTATGACAATAAATTCAGCTTACTCATTGTGAAACGTTTAATTACTCGAATGTATGACCCAAATTTTTGGGTTCTTTCTCTGAATGATTCTAAAAAAAATCCACTTTGGGGGCGCAATAAGAATTTTGATTTTCAAATGATATCCGAGGGATTTTCGGTCATTATGGAAATTCCATTTTCACTCCGATTCCTATCTTCCCTAGAAAAGCGCCAAAAGAAAGGGAAAGAGGTAGTCAAATCCGCTAATTTACGATCAATTCATTCCATTTTTTCTTTTTTAGAGGACAAAATTTCACATTTCAATTATGTGTTCGATATCCTACTACCTTACCCAATCCATCTCGAAATCGTGGTGCAAGCTCTTCGCTACTGGCTAAAAGATGCTTCGTCTTTGCATTTATTAAGAGTCTTTCTCCACGAGTTTCATAATTGGAATAGTCTTCTTACTTCACAGAAAGTCAGTCCTTCTTTTTCAGAAAGCAATCAAAGATTCTTCTTCTTCCTATATAATTTTCGTGTATATGAATACGAATCCGTCTTTGTCTTTCTTCGTAACCAATCTTTTCATTTACGATCAACATCTTTTAGAGCGCTTCTTGAACGAATCTATTTCTATGGAAAAATAGAGCATCTTATAGAAACCTTGGCCGGGGCTTTTGAAGCCAATCTATGGGTGTTCAAGGACTCTTTCATGCATTATGTTAGGTATCAAGGAAAAGCAATTATCGCTTCAAAAGGTACGTCTCTTTTGATGCATAAATGGAAATATTACTTTGTCCATTTCTGGCAATCTTATTTTGACCTTTGGTCTCAACCACGAAGAATCCATATAACCCGATTAGCAAACCATTCCCTTGACTTTCTCGGTTATTTTTCAAGTGTGCGGCGAAAGACTTCAACGATACGTAATCAAATGTTAGAAACTTCATTTGTAATTGATCATGCTATTAAGAAGTTTGATACTATTCTTCCAATGATTCCCCTGATTTCATCCTTGGCTAAAGCCAAATTTTGTAATATATTAGGGCATCCTATTAGTAAGGCCATTTGGATCGATTTATCAGATTCTGAGATTATTGACCGATTCGGGCGTATATCCAGAAATCTTTCTCATTATTATAGCGGGTCTTCCAAAAAAAAAACTTTGTCGCGAATAAAGTATATACTTCAACTTTCTTGTGTTAGAACTTTAGCTCGTAAACACAAAAGTACTGTACGGGCTTTTTTGAAAAGATTCGGATCGGAATTATTCGAAGAATTCTTTACGGCGGAAGAACAAGTTCTTTCCTTGACCTTTCCAAGAGCTTCTTTTATTTCGCGGAGGTTCCATCAAAAAAGGGTTTGGTATTTGGATATTATTTGTATCAATGATTTGGCCAATCATGACTGATTCGTTATGAAAGGGCGTAAATGGAAATTTTGATTCGAATTGAATCTAATAAATAGCAATAATGAAGAACTAACAAAATTTTTCCTTATTTCTATTCTGAAATTGACTTGATAAGAAGGGTCTAAGTATTACACTTTTTGTCTAATGGCGGAACTGAATTTTAGATGTATACAGAGGGAAAGCCGTGTGCAATGAAAAATGCAAGCACGGCTTGGGGAGAGGTTGTTACTTATTTAACCGGTAACATTATCGACTCCATCCGACTAGTTCCGGGTTCGAATCCCGGGCAACCCATTGTTCTGTCCTGTGAGGTTGTTACTTATTTAACCAGTAAAGTAGAATAAAGTAGAATTATGGGTAGGAATTTCAATTTATTGAATACGGAAAGAGAAGACTCCCTTTGCTAGGTTTAGGTAAAGGTATACGAAGAAATTCCTATTTTGTATTGTTGACAATCTTTCCAATGAAACGTACCAAAGAGAGTAGTTTTTCAAACTTTAGCTTGGGCAGAAATATGTCTGGTCATTCCTCTACCCATATGAAGGATTATTAGATTCGATTGGGGTTAGGTTCGATTGGCGTTTTTAAACGGACTCGTGTTAGAATTGTAACTTCCAAAATTCACTCGGATTTTGGAATGGATAGGGTTCTAGGGCTATACGGACTCGAACCGTA